AAATCCTAGAATCCAGGTTTTTGTGTCGTAAAAAAAAAAAGAATCGGAAAATTTTTGTTTTTATTGAACGTGTTCATTCATTTTGACTACTTTAAGCGCATTTCTCAGAGTAATTTTGACTCCAACTCCACCCTCCCGGAGTTCATTCTCCGGGGAACCCCATTTAAATTATTTCGGTGTATTCTTTCCAATCCACTTTTTCTCTGATTTCATTGGAAATCATATAAAGACAATTCCTATTTGATATAGCTATTTGGGCCAGTATTTTACGATTAAGAAGTAACTGCCTCTTAGATAGATCATGTATAAATTTACTATAACTATAGGATACTCCCTTTTCTCGAATTACTGCGTTTATCCGAGTGATCCACAAACGACGAAAATTTCTCTTTTGCTTATCCCTATCCCGATGAGCCGAAACCAAAGCTCTTATTTTCTGTTGAGTAATAGTTCGAGTAAGTCTTGAATGAGACCCTCGAAAACTTGATGCAAATAAACGAATTTTTGTTCTACGTTTCCGAGCTATATATCCGCGTTTAACTCTAGTCATTGAATAAATAAAATTTTGACAAATAACTAAATTGATTTTTTTCTTTCAGTTATTATTTTTCCCGTCCTGGCCTCGCCTATTAATAACTAATAACCAAACGGATTTTTCCAATGTATAAAATAAAAATTCCAATGGCTTTGGCTACTATAACCTTCCCGACCACGATTTTTTGGTATTTTACTGCGAAATATGAAAGAAATAATAAAATTTCTTTTGCTAGGTGTCAAAAATCTAGTCAAAAAAAAGAATATAGAAATTAAATGAATAAAGAAATAGTGGGTTTCCTCGTTTCTATGGTTACTTCTTAAACGGTGAGGTCTTCTCTATACACCGGAGCCTTTGGCTTCATTTAATATTTCATCAATGTTCTTGGTAACTTGTATAGTTCACACTCTTTGGCTCTACCCATGAATTATCCAGTAATAGGTCTTTCACAAAGAGACCCACCTATACAGTAACGGTATTTAATTATGAAAGTTAGCTGAGTAGCTGACCCTCGTAGTCCGTTCTTGACCGGGCGAGAACTGTTTTTTTTTAATTTCAATAAGATTTTTCCGCTTAATGGATAATCAGTTGCTACCAATGGAGAATTGTTTCTCATCTTAAATTCAGGTGATTGGATTTGCACCAATGGAAACCATAAACTTTATATACAATAGAAGGATAGATTTGCTTGTTTTTAGATAGTGAGTGGAGTCCCTTCTTCCATTCTATCCTATTCACTGGTACTGATCATTCATACTGGAAGCGATTTTCTTGCCTTTTTTGTGTCAGCTCATGATCATGATCTAAACGAGTCGCACATACACCCTAGTACATGTTCCTCGACGCTGAGGACATCCCCGAAGGGCGGGGGATTTCGTGACATTTCGAATGGGCTGTCTTGTATTTCTAATAAGTTGTTTAATAGTTGGCATGTTGAGTCATATACATAATGGGCTGGTTTAGATTGATCCTAACCGGATTTTTTTATTTAATATTTATATAGTCAACTCGTAGATAAAATATCAAATCACGGATTTGCACAAAATTCATTTTTTTTCATTCAACTGCTACAAGATCAACAATTCCATAAGCTTGGGCTTCTGTTGCTGACATAAAAACATCTCTTTCCATGTCTTCAGATACAACCCATAAAGGTTTGCCCGTCCTTTGTACATAAACCTTTGTGAGGGTTTCGCGTAGTTTCAGCAGTTCTTCCGCTTCCAGGATAAATTCTCCCGTTTGGGCTTCATAAAAAGAAGCAGCAGGTTGATGGATCATTACCCTGATAATAGTTCTATCTAGTGTGATGAAAGAAACAGAAAAGAAAGATAAAGAATAATAGGAAAAAGGATAGAATTGAACAACCGTACGGGCATTATCTTTTATGCATTGCATACGGCTCTATAATCAAATTGACCCCTATTTTCCTGTTCAATAAAGATAAAAATAGAATCTATCAACCCCAGATGGGTAAATGATCAAAATGCCACCCTTCTTTTTTTGGAGAAGTTCAAAAATACTATGATGGCTCCGCTGCTTTCTATTTAAAAATGGATTCTTTTTTTTGTCTTTGATTCAGCAATCCCAAAGTTTCTTTTTGAGCCAACCAAAAAAGAAAAATTTGGTTTTTTTCGCACTCTTTTTTTATAACTTAAATATTGTTAAGAGCCCATCGGTGTGAAAATAAACAAGTTTGTGACGCTGAATTGGACTTCCGATAGATAAGAGAAAGTCGGAAATATCTTTTATCTCATACTACTCTCTCGATACATAATCAAATTTTTTTGAAAAAAAATTGCATATCGAATTCGAAGTGCCATGCTATTATTACTTAATATTCATATGGCGAAGGCATAGTTTTCTTTTTTCTCTCAAATAAAAAAACTTCATTGGCGCCAAGCGTGAGGGAATGCTAGACGTTTGGTAATTTCTCCTCCAACCAGAATAAAAGATCCCATTGACGCGGCCAATCCCATACATATTGTATGTACTTCTGGTCGTACAAATTGCATAGTATCATAAATGGCTACTCCGGGTATTACCCATCCGCCAGGGGAGTTTATAAACAAATAAAGATCTTTGGTCTCATCCTCGATACTGAGATATACCATAAGACCAATAAGTTGATTCGAGATCTCGCTATCAACCTCTTGGCCTAAAAAAAGTAATCTTTCTCGATAAAGTCGGTTGAGTAGGGTAAAATTGTTTCCCTTAGGAACCGTACATGCACCTTTTGATGCATACGGTTCAAAAAAATTGCGAAGAAAAGAATCAATGTATAGATTCCAGTCCGCTTTCTTTTATTTTTTGAGTTTTTCTAACTTTTTAATGAAAGGGTTTGTTTTTTCTTCGATTTTTCAATAAAGATGAATTTTTATTTCTTCTTTGATAATATAAAAAAGGGGTAAATAAACTTATCGAATTAACTTCTCATTGATGTATTCTTTCATCGAAATTCAATCCAAATCACGATGATATTTTCTTGTTCCTGAATGGGCCTCTTTCATCTTTTTAGGTTTCTGTTCTACTCCGGGTAAAGATCCGCCCGATTTTGATTTGCACATATAGGACAAACCTTCCCATCACCATTTCTTGTTGTTATGACTTTACAAATAATCATTTATGATACACGCAGTAATCATAGATATATTACCAATTGGGTTTTTCTAAACGGAGTCTGGATACTTCATTTTTTTGTCCAGCCAAAGCCAACCATAAATTAGTCTACTTGATATAATTCTATGAATTCCCCCAAATAATGCATTTAATTTCAGTTCATGCTCCAATTTTTGGATGATTCCATTTCTCTTTCTTGGGCGAAACAGAGGATATCTCGGTCGGGGGAGAGAACGGGGAAATCCCATATGACCCAATATATCTGACAAGTCGCACTATACGTCAACCCAAGATGCATCTTCCTCTCCAGGACTTCGGAAAGGTACTTTTGGAACACCAATAGGCATGGATTGAAAGAAAAAAGAATTAAATACTATATTTCACTTTGATGTGGAAACGTAACAATATGGTTTTATTGTCTTTATTTATAATTATAATATTGACTTTATCATATTTATTTTATCCATAGATTAGAAAAATTTAGAAAGAAAGACAAAATAAATAAAGGAAAATTTTTTCGAATAGATCTTTCTAATGATAAATGAAGGATGGACACATTTACTCATAGAAAATGGTATCAATCCACCATTGCATATTGGTACTTATCGAGTATAGAATAAATCTGCTTCTCTTTGTTCTTACGAACAGAATTCTTCCATTATTACGAATAGAATATAGAATCATAACCCTTGTTAGGAAATAATCTACTGAACAGGGGAAGTCTATAGGATACTCATAGTAGAACCTTTCCAATGCAATAAAGTTACGTAGTGTCTATTTTTCTTCGATAAAGGGGTATTTTCCATGGGTTTGCCTTGGTATCGTGTTCATACCGTTGTATTGAATGATCCCGGCCGGTTGCTTTCCGTTCATATAATGCATACAGCGCTGGTTGCTGGTTGGGCGGGCTCGATGGCTCTGTATGAATTAGCAGTTTTTGATCCTTCTGACCCTATTCTTGATCCAATGTGGAGACAAGGTATGTTCGTTATACCCTTCATGACTCGTTTAGGAATAACCAATTCATGGGGGGGTTGGAGTATCACAGGAGGAACTGTAACGAATCCGGGGATTTGGAGTTACGAAGGTGTAGCTGGGGCGCATATTGTGTTTTCTGGCTTATGCTTTTTGGCAGCTATCTGGCATTGGGTCTATTGGGATCTAGAAATATTTTCTGATGAACGTACAGGAAAACCCTCTTTGGATTTGCCCAAGATCTTTGGCATTCATTTATTTCTCTCCGGGGTGGCCTGCTTTGGTTTTGGTGCATTTCATGTAACAGGTTTGTACGGTCCTGGAATATGGGTGTCCGATCCTTATGGACTAACGGGAAGAGTACAGCCTGTAAATCCGTCGTGGGGCGTGGAAGGTTTTGATCCTTTTGTTCCGGGAGGAATAGCTTCTCATCATATTGCAGCAGGTACACTGGGCATATTAGCGGGTCTATTCCATCTTAGCGTTCGACCGCCACAACGTCTATACAAAGGATTACGTATGGGAAATATTGAAACCGTACTCTCCAGTAGTATCGCGGCTGTCTTTTTTGCCGCTTTTGTTGTTGCTGGAACTATGTGGTATGGTTCAGCAACTACTCCCATCGAATTGTTTGGTCCCACTCGTTATCAATGGGATCAGGGTTATTTCCAGCAAGAGATATATCGAAGAGTTAGCGCCGGGCTAGCCGAAAATAAAAGTTTATCAGAAGTCTGGTCTAAAATTCCTGAAAAATTAGCTTTTTATGATTATATCGGCAATAATCCGGCAAAAGGAGGATTATTCAGGGCGGGCTCAATGGATAACGGAGATGGAATAGCGGTAGGATGGTTAGGACACCCTATCTTTAGAGATA